CGGTTTAATAGGTGTTTTCTTTTACGGTTCATATTCTGGGTTGGGTTCATCTCTCTAGTAATCGGATGAACCAGATTGTAGACATGAAAGAGTAAGAACTCAACGGGACCTTACCCTCCTTTGTCTGTCTGATTAGAGTGGTAAGGTCCCGTTGAGTTCTTACTCTTATAAGATATAAGAATATAAGAAGACTTTGATCTATTCCATAACATACAAATTCGGAAACATACAAATTCAAATTGGAAAGTTATACAGTCAACATAATAAAAATATTATATTTGTTTTGTAGAAAAAAAATGACAAAATGGATCTTTTGCTCTGATGTTTTAAACATTACTCTATTCTTTTGTTTCTTAATAATGTTTTTGAAGAATCGAAGCCATTGATTGATTCATAGTCTCTGTCCTTCCTCTAATTAACTCTTACGATACGAAGCAAGAAGAAAAGAGTAATCTCTGGATACTACAATATTCTATGGATTTCTACGCATGAGATATCCTCCAAATTCTTTCTTTCTCTTTCTATAGTAAACTACTAATGGAACTTACTCTATAAATATAATTTGAAATTTAAATTTGTTTGAATAATTTCTCTAAGTTATAAGTTTAAGTTAATAGAAGAAGTTCTATTTGCTCAATCAATTATTCCCCTATAATCTTTTCTCTCTTTTTGTTTGTCCACAACTTACTATCAATCTAAACAAAAGAGTTCCGGTTTGCCATCCTTCCCTTGTATTCTCTTCGTTTGTATATCTATTACAAAGAATAGGATACAAGTAATGAATTCTAGGCATCCCGCAAAACGAAAAAAAAGTATAAACAAAGCAACAAAAAATTTGGCACCTTTTACCAACTTGATGTTAAGAAATCCCCGCACCCGCACCTAGAAATTCATTTCGTATAATTGAACCTTTTCAAACTGTTTCTTTTTAAGAACCAAAAAAACTTGTGCCAAAATAACAAATGCAAAGAAGAATAAAAGACCTTGGACCCGTAATGGGTCTTGAAGCACTACTTCTGCATCTCCCTGACCAAAGCCTCCCACATTGGGATTGCTTGTTAATGGTTGATCAAGCTTGATGGATTCACCCTCTGAAACAAGAAGTTCTGGTCCTGGAGGTACAATATCAACTACTTGATGTCCATCCGATGGATCAACAACGGTTATTTCATATCCACCCTTTTCTTTACGTACTATTCTACTTACTACACCTGCTGATGTAGCATTATAGACTGTATTGTTACTTTTGCTACCATCAGGATAAATCTGACCCCTTCCTCTGTTCCCACCTACATATATGGGATATTTTAAGAAGTGAACATCTTTCTTCGTAGCAGGGTCGGGGGAAAGAATGGGAAAGATGATTTCACTATATTTCTGACCAGGAACAGGACCTATCACAATAATATTTCTTTTATTAGGACGATAACTCTGAAAAGACAAATTTCCAATCTTTTCTTTCAATTCGGGAGAAATACGATCAGGGGGGGCTAATTCGAATCCGTCGGGTAAAATGAGAACAGCCCCTACATTCAAACCCCCCTTTTTACCATTAGCAAGAACTTGTTTCAGTTGCTTATCATAAGGAATTCGGACAACCGCTTCAAATACAGTATCAGGGAGCACAGCTTGCGGAACTTCAATATCCACGGGTTTATTAGCTAAATGACAATTGGCACATACAATTCGTCCCGTTGCTTCTCGCGGGTTTTCATAACCCTGCTGCGCAAAAACGGGATATGCATTTGAAATGGATGACCGAGTTATTACATATATCATGATCGATACAGAAATGGATCGAGTCATCCCTTCCTTTACCCAAGAAAAAGCATTTTTATTTTGCATGTCCAATCATTAATTTCGGAGTTTCTACAATAAATTAGATAGGTAACTAGTATAGTTACCTATACACGAGTCTGGCATTGTACTAGAATAATTGTACTGGAATATACGATGAATACCTTGAGCAGATGAAAGTATAAGGAATTAAGTAAAATTTTTAATTAAATGCTTAATTTCTATTTATTTATAAAGGAAGAAGGATTCTAATTTTATTGATATGATGAGATCAAATGAGTTCTTTATTCATTCATTGAATGAAAAATTACTACAAGCGAAGGAGATACACGATTTAAATAATGAAAAATCCAATATTTAACAATTGCATCTAGAATAACTGGAAAAATGGAAACAAGACCAGATATAATCTGATTGTTATGATCCAATCCAAAATCGTTGTAAACCAAACCTATCATTAGTTCCCAACCACGGGTCGAGTGAAATCCGACCCATAAATCAGTAACTAAAAGAATCGAAAAAGCTTTTATTGTGTCACTTAAGTTATAGAGGAATTCCTGAACCCAAGAATTCAGAATAACGAGTTCTTCATTACTCAGAATAAAATAACCACTTAGAATAGTGAAACAGATTATATTTGTCGAGAAATGTAAAATGATATGGAGATCATATTCATTGCATGCTTTGACCAATTGTATTGTTTCCTTGTGTATTCCTATATGAAGTTTTTGTATATGTGTTTCCGGGTACTCCTTTATCATTTCATCCAATAGGAATAGTTCTTCTAATTCTATGAATCTTTTTAGAACGTTTTTCTCTTGAATATGATTTAAAAAAGTTTCGGATTGTCTGCTATTCCACCAATAAGTAACCCAAGGTTCCAGACATTTATTAAAAGAGAAAGAGACCCACCAGGGCAAAAATACCATAGATGCAAGATAGGGAAGGGAGGCCAATGCTTTCTTTTTTTTCATTTTGATCTGTGAATTGAATTTTTAATGAACCTGCTTCATTCGTCGACTCTATCTGATATTTCTCTGAAGCACGAGTTGTATAACAAAGTAGTGACCTCTGGATCTATCCCTTTCCTTTTTATTTGTAATATATTTCAGATATCTCAATTGGGCAAATTCAAACCAATTTAATTTTCATTTGTTCCTTTCGATGAATACTCCAAAACCCACTTTAAGTAACAAATCAAGTTTCGAGACCAAAAAACTTACATTAATTCTTTCGAAACGAAATCTTTTACTGTATAATCAGAAAAAGGGTATCAATTAAAAATTATGGGCCTAAAAAGATGAATTATGTATTACGAAATACATGTTCGGATAGGTTTGATTAATTTATATCTATAAATTAATTATTAGATTAGTTAGTTAGATTAGACTTCTAGTATAAAAGAATCAGGAAACTTGCCTTTTATTAAAAAGGGGAATTAGCAAGTTCTTTTCCCCACCTTGAGAGGATATTTATTCTTTACTTTAGTTCGAGTTCGTTTTAAAGTACTTCCATCGGTATGCGCAAAAAATAGGCTAATTCAGCAGCTTTTTGTTCAATTTCTCGTGGAGTCAAATTCTCATCAGTACGAGTCAAGGGAATGGCTCCTTGACCCCTGATTTCCATATAAAGGACACGACGAGTATAAAGACCCTCTTTAACCTCTATTCTGATTGATTGGATATCTCTCATAAGGAACCGAAGGAAGATGCGACGATTTATTCCAGGAAATCCCCAACGAAAAATACACACTCTTCCCTCTTTTCTATCGAATCGGTCATAACCGCTACCTACATTCCACGAAATAGTGCACCACAAATAGGAGCTAATGAACAGACCCGCGATCCCATAGAAAGACATCACAACCCCTTGAGGAAAAAAAACGATTTGCTGAGATGGAAATACAGAGATCAAATTCCTACCAAGATAACTGGAAGTTCCAACCACTAAGAATCCTAGTGAACCTAAAAAAAGGATACAGGCCCAGCAAAAATTACTCGTTTTTCGAGATTCCGTTATAAGTTCTATCCATATATGTTCTGATCGCCAATTCATACTATACTGCATTCAGTTGCATTCGATTGGAATTGAGCGAATAACCCAAATAAATTTGACTTTACCTTTCTTGACCCCGAAGTAACTTTCACCAACTAGCACTATTGTTATGTGAAACATCGGGAGTAATTAGTTAGATACATTGACTTTCCATTTTTTATATTCGCTAATTCATTTTGAACCAGCTATATCCACATATACATGCATTTATACAGATATTATATATCCACATAAAAGTTCTTTCACTTGTGTGTTTGGCAAAAGCCACATATCATACCATATTACACGAAATAAATATCCGTATTATCATACAGTGTTGAAATCACTTGATAAGATTCATTACCATTGGGTCTAGACAATCTTATTTTTTTGGACATGAAGAAATAAAGAAACCATTGCAATTGCCGGAAATACTAGGCCCACTAAAGGTACAAAAATGGAGGGTAAGTTGAAATCTGTCATAGAATAGATGCCTCGATTTACTATTTCTATCTATTAATATTTCTATCTATTAAAAAGATATCCTCTTATGCTTATTTAGGATATATCTATCATAAGTAATATAAATAATATTATTATATTGTAAATAATATTATTTATAAGTGATAAATAATATCAACTATAATTCTATTAGCTATATGATTAGATAGAAACTATAATATTTAGAATATATATATATATATATTTAAATAATAAGTAATATAATAATGAATATTATAATATATAATATAAGTTAAAATAATAATTAATATTATTTTAATTTTAATTTAATATATTTTTAATTTAATATATTAAAATTAAATAAATAATTATAAATAAAAAACAAAAGAAAAAATATAATTATCCGAAACCTCTGTCTATCTACAAGGAGAACTTATGTCAACAAGGAAAACAATATATATATTGTTTCTTTTAATTACGATTACGATGAATTAAATATTTATTTTTGTTCGCTACAAATAAAATAAGCGAATCTAGTGCTATACTTTAATTTTTGGAACTGTGATTCAAAGGAAAGAAACCGTGGAGTTGAAATAACTCACTCAGAACACCTTTTAAAAGATTACGTGGTACTATTGGGTCGAATAAACCTTTTTCGAATAAATACTCAGATGTTTGTGAACCCTCGGGTACTGTCGTATTCAATGTTTGTTCAATTACTCTTTTACCCGCAAATGCAATGGTTGCATTAGGTTCAGCAATAATGATATCTCCTAACATAGCAAAACTGGCTGTTACTCCACCGGTTGTAGGATCTGTAAGAATTGCTACATAGAATAACTTTTTATCTAATTGATAATTATATAAAGCAGAAGAAATTTTAGCCATTTGCATCAAGCTCAAACTTCCTTCTTGCATGCGTGCTCCTCCAGAAGCACACACAATAATGACAGGTAGAGATCGATTAGTAGCATATTCGATCAAACGAGTAATTTTCTCGCCTACTACGGATCCCATACTACCCCCCATAAACTGAAAATCCATAACGCCGATAGCTACGGAAATACCATTTAGTTGACCTATGCCTGTTTGAACAGCTTCAGTTAAACCTGTCTTTCTTTGATAAGAATCGATACGATCTATATAAGAATCAGAATCCAGTTCTTCTTCTGAAAAATCGATATGATCTCTATCAGAATCCGGTTCTTCATCAAATTCAACGGGTGAATCAAATTCAATGGGGTCTACAGATACCATATCTTCATCCATGGGATCCCAAGTTCCGGGATCAATCGAAAGTTCAATTCTATCTGAACTACTCATTTTCAAATGATATCCACAAAATTCACAAATATACATTTTTTCACCAAAAAATTGTTTATAATGTGATTCATAACAATTTTCACATTGAACCCATAAATGTCTGAATTTATGGAAAGGATTATCATTATGATTGGATTCTACTCTAATATCCAAATCATCGATATTTTGACTAGTTCTTATACTAGAACGATCACTCTCACTACTATTTTTATTTTCAGTACAAATGAAATTATAAATGTAACTTTCACTGTAATTGTTGGTACTACTCGAAATAGAACTATTAATACTGACTTCAAAACGAAGATAACTATCAATGCTACTAATAATGTTCTTTTTCCAACTGGATTCAGTATCATTACATGTATGATTCTTTTTCTTAGACCCCCTATTCAAATAACTAGAAACAATAATTTCTAGTTCACTCATAAAGGAACTATCATTGTCAACCTCAAAAATATGATTTTCAATATCAAAAAATATAGAGTAACGATCACCATTACTATCCCTAACAAAAAAAGTGTCATCAGAGATCAAACTCCAAATATTCCTGATATCAAATAAATAATCAACATTATTGAAACTATAATTACTAATACGATTCCAACTAGGAACCTTTTTCTCCATATCGTTTAGAATAGGTTGTTCACTTCTATCTGTATGTCCAATACTATCAACACTATCTATTGATTTACTTGGCCCACACCTATGTTCTACCTTCTCGTTGGAAAATACAAAATTGCACCGCCATTTGAACATAGAAATACCTCCTATTTAATGAAAATACAAAAAATTTGATGAATAATCATTTGACCTTAACTATCAGAATTAAGCATACGAATCTAATCATTAGAATTGTTAACTAATGAGGAGTAAGTATTGAAAGAAAAAATTATCTTTTGTGGAAATTCGAAGTATTACTTCAATATATTGATAGAATCTTTTTCTCAACTTTTGTCTTTAATAGAAAGACACAGCTTTTTCCCATATGATGTATAAAATACCATGAAATCCAAACCAAAGAATTGTGAAAAGTTTCTATTTCTATAAATAAACAATTTGTTCTCATTTCTCAGTCTCATTTATCATATAATATAATAAATAATTAAGTTTCTATTTCAACATGCAACGAAAAAGACAATATATAGGATGATGGGTAGAAGGAGTCTTTCCCCTGGCTTGATCTATGGACCGAAATGAGGAGATATAAAAAAGTCCACCACTCCCAAGGATCCCTAAAATTGGATTAAATTCGTTATAGATCCAACAACAAACAATAGAAGTATTGAGTTGTTTAATCTTCGATCTTTTATTTAGATCTTATCTTATATTATATATTTTATTTAGATCTTATCTTATATATCTTTTATTTAGATCTTATCTTATATTATATATTTTATTTAGATCTTATCTTATATATAATATAAGTAAGATCTAAACAATACATATCATATAAAGTAAAAGAAACAGAAACATAATATATGCAAATACATAGTATATATAGGATGCTCGTTCTTTTTTTTATTTTATTTTTTTATTTTAATTTTATTCGGTAATCGGCCCAATCTTTTTTTAGGAAAAGACTGGGCCGACTTTAATTGCAATCAATTAGGAGAACAAACAGGAATTACTGAATTATGCACACTTAGCTTTTCTCTTTATCTAGCTTATCTACTGGTTCGAATTCGAATTTGATCTCTTTCCATACTTCACAAGCAGCGGCTAGTTCAGGGCTCCATTTGGAAGCTTCACGGATAATTTCATTACCTTCACGAGCAAGATCACGTCCCTCATTACGAGCTTGTACACACGCTTCTAAAGCCACCCTATTAGCTACTGCACCAGGTGCATTTCCCCAAGGGTGTCCTAAAGTTCCTCCTCCAAACT